GCTAATGTAGCTTAAATCAAAGCATAACACTGAAGATGTTAAGACGAACCCTAGAAACGTTCCACGGGCATAAAGGCTTGGTCCTGACTTTACTATTAGCTTTAACCTAATTTATACATGCAAGTATCCGCATCCCTGTGAGAATGCCCTCAATCCCCCGCCCGGGGACGAGGAGCAGGCATCAGGCGCGCCCCTGCAGCCCAAGACGCCTTGCTACGCCACACCCCCAAGGGATTTCAGCAGTAATAAACATTAAGCCATAAGTGAAAGCTTGACTTAGTTAGGGTTACACAGGGTCGGTAAAATTCGTGCCAGCCACCGCGGTTATACGAAAGACCCTAGTTAATAGCCACGGCGTAAAGGGTGGTTAAGGAACATAACAAATAAAGCTAAAGGCCCTCTAAGCCGTCATACGCACTCCGAGGATACGAAACCCAAACACGAAAGTAGCTTTAATCCCCCCGACCCCACAAAAGCTAAGAAACAAACTGGGATTAGATACCCCACTATGCTTAGCCATAAACCCAGATGTACCTTTACAAATACATTCGCCAGGGTACTACGAGCACAGCTTAAAACCCAAAGGACTTGGCGGTGTCTCAGACCCACCTAGAGGAGCCTGTTCTAGAACCGATAACCCCCGTTAAACCTCACCACTTCTTGTTTTCCCCGCCTATATACCGCCGTCGTCAGCTTACCCTGTGAAGGCCCAGCAGTAAGCAAAATGGATATATCCAAAAACGTCAGGTCGAGGTGTAGCGTACGAAGTGGGAAGAAATGGGCTACATTTTCTAAACACAGAATATTTACGAACGGCACCTTGAAAACAAGTGCCCGAAGGTGGATTTAGTAGTAAAAAGCAAATAGAGAGTCCTTTTGAATTAGGCTCTGAGACGCGCACACACCGCCCGTCACTCTCCCCTCAATAAAAACTTATACATATATAATAACTCACTACAAACACGGGGAGGCAAGTCGTAACATGGTAAGTGTACCGGAAGGTGCCCTTGGAATAATCAGAGCGTGGCTGAGATAGTTAAGCATCTCCCTTACACCGAGAATACATCCATGCAAGTTGGATCGCCCTGAGCTAAACAGCTAGCTAATTACCTAAACAATTAAAACAACATTAAGACACTTAACAAAACCACAATACATAAAACTAAAACATTCTCCCGCCCAAGTATGTGAGACAGAAAAGGCAAACACATAAGCTACAAAAATAGTACCGCAAGGGAACGCTGAAAGAGAAATGAAACAAATCATTAAAGCACAATAAAGCAGAGACTGACCCTCGTACCTTTTGCATCATGATTTAGCCAGTCCCCTTGAGCAAAGCGCACTTTAGTTCAAAACCCCGAAACTAAGTGAGCTACCCCGAGACAGCCTATCAATTAGGGCCAACCCGTCTCTGTAGCAAAAGAGTGGGAAGAGCTCCGGGTAGAGGTGATAAGCCTACCGAACTTAGTTATAGCTGGTTGCCTAAGAAATGAATAATAGTTCAGCCTCGCACTCCTTGCCTCACAAATACCTAAAATTTTATACGAGCCAAAGAAATATGCAAGAGTTAATCAAAGGGGGTACAGCCCCTTTGAAACAGGACACAACCTTAACAGGAGGTTAAAGATTATACTAAACAAGATACACCGCTCCAGTGGGCCTAAAAGCAGCCACCTAAACAGATAGCGTTAAAGCTCCAGCGGACTAAAAATCTATTATACAAATATTTTATCTAAAACCCCTAATAATATTAGGCCACCCCATGCCTACATGGAAAAGATACTGCTAAAATGAGTAATAAGAAGGGACCCCCCTTCTCCTGACCTACGTGTATATTAGATCGGACTATCCACTAATAATTATCGAACCCAACCAAAGAGGGCAATGTGACCATATTAAACAACAAGAAAACATCACATTATTAAATCGTTAATCCCACACCGGAAGGCCACATAGGAAAGACTAAAAGAAAAGGAAGGAACTCGGCAAACCCAAGCCTCGCCTGTTTACCAAAAACATCGCCTCCTGCAAAAATCAATGTATAGGAGGTCCTACCTGCCCAGTGACAAGTTAAACGGCCGCGGTATTTTGACCGTGCGAAGGTAGCGCAATCACTTGTCTTTTAAATGAAGACCTGTATGAATGGTGGAACGAGGGCTTAGCTGTCTCCCTTTTCCAGTCAATGAAATTGATCTGCCCGTGCAGAAGCGGACATATTAATACAAGACGAGAAGACCCTTTGGAGCTTAAGATAAAAGATTAACTATGTCAAGAAGCTAATAAAAGATAGCTTAAACTAAATAGCAACTAATCCTTATCTTCAGTTGGGGCGACTGCGGAAGAAAACAAAGCTTCCACGAGGACTGGGATAAATATCCTAAAACCAAGAAAGACACTTCTAAGCCACAGAACATCTGACCATCTAAGATCCGGCCACCCGCCGATCAACGGACCAAGTTACCCTAGGGATAACAGCGCAATCCCCTTTCAGAGTTCATATCGACAAGGGGGTTTACGACCTCGATGTTGGATCAGGACATCCTAATGGTGCAGCCGCTATTAAGGGTTCGTTTGTTCAACGATTAAAGTCCTACGTGATCTGAGTTCAGACCGGAGCAATCCAGGTCAGTTTCTATCTGTAACGCCACTCTTCCCAGTACGAAAGGACCGGAAAAGGGGGGCCCATGTCACAAACACGCCCCATCCCAACTTAATGACAACAACTAAATTAAACAAAGGGAAGGCCCAACCCCGCATCTAGACAAGATTATTAAGATGGCAGAGCCCGGTAATTGCAAAAGGCCTAAGCCCTTTCCACCGGAGGTTCAAGTCCTCCTCTTAATTATGTTAGCTCTACTAATAACACATGTAATTAACCCCTTAGCCTATATTGTACCCGTATTACTAGCAGTTGCCTTCTTAACCCTAATTGAACGAAAAGTATTAGGATATATACAACTACGTAAAGGCCCAAACGTAGTAGGCCCTTACGGGCTACTACAGCCCATCGCAGATGGAGTTAAACTATTTATTAAAGAACCCGTACGCCCCTCCACCTCCTCCCCCTTTCTCTTCTTAGTTACCCCTATATTAGCCCTCACCCTAGCCATAATACTATGAGCCCCCATACCCCTCCCACACCCCGTAACTGACCTAAACCTAGGCATGCTCCTTATCCTGGCCTTATCCAGCCTAGCAGTATATTCTATTCTTGGCTCAGGTTGAGCCTCCAATTCAAAATACGCCCTAATTGGAGCCCTACGAGCAGTTGCCCAAACCATCTCATATGAAGTAAGTCTAGGACTAATTCTGCTATCTATTATTATCTTTACCGGGGGCTTCACACTCCAAATATTTAATACAACGCAAGAAATAATTTGACTTCTACTACCAGCCTGGCCACTAGCCGCTATATGATATATTTCCACCCTAGCGGAGACAAACCGAGCCCCCTTCGATCTCACAGAAGGAGAGTCTGAACTAGTCTCAGGCTTTAATGTAGAATATGCAGGCGGTCCATTTGCCTTATTCTTCCTGGCCGAGTACGCAAATATTCTTCTAATAAATACCCTATCAACCATTCTTTTCTTAGGCGCAACACACATTCCCACAGTACCAGAACTTACATCAATTAATATCATAACAAAAGCCGCATTATTATCTATGCTTTTCCTATGAGTCCGGGCCTCCTACCCACGATTTCGCTATGATCAACTCATACATCTAGTATGAAAAAATTTTCTACCAATAACACTAGCCCTTATTCTATGACATGCCGCATTACCAATCGCCTTCACCGGACTTCCCCCACAACTATAATGGAGCTGTGCCCGAATGCCAAAGGACCACTTTGATAGAGTGAACTATGGAGGCTAAAATCCTCCCAACTCCTTAGAAAGAAAGGACTCGAACCCATATCCTGGAGATCAAAACTCCAAGTGCTTCCATTACACCACTTCCTAGTAAGATCAGCTAACTAAGCTTTTGGGCCCATACCCCAAAAATGTAGGTTAAACCCCTTCTCTTATCAATGAGCCCCTACGTCATTACAATTCTCCTATCAAGCCTCGGCCTAGGCACAACCCTCACATTCATAAGCTCCCACTGATTATTGGCCTGAATAGGCTTAGAAATTAATACACTAGCAATTTTACCCCTCATAGCCCAACATCACCACCCCCGAGCAGTAGAAGCCACCACTAAATATTTCCTAGCCCAAGCTGCCGCAGCAGCAAGCATCCTATTTGCCAGCACCATTAATGCTTGAACAACAGGAGAATGAGACATCTGCTACCTAACCCACCCAATCGCAACAACACTAACAATTATAGCCTTAGCATTAAAAGTAGGCTTAGCCCCCATACACTTCTGAATGCCCCCCGTTATACAAGGGTTAGACCTAACAACAGGACTAATTATAGCAACCTGACAAAAACTGGCACCCTTCGCACTAATTATTCAAATCACCCCATTTACTCCCCCCCAAGTAATTACCGCCCTAGGACTACTATCCATCTTCATCGGAGGCTGAGGAGGCCTTAACCAAACACAACTGCGTAAAATTTTAGCCTATTCATCAATTGCACACTTAGGCTGAATAGTCATTATCGTACAATTTAAGCCCCAACTAATAATCTTAGCCCTAATCACCTATATCTTAATAACTGCCGCAATCTTCCTCACATTCAAATTAACCTCCACAACAAAAATTAATACACTAGCCATAAGCTGATCAAAGGCCCCTATTCTTACAGCAACAGCAGCCCTTTCCCTCCTCTCCCTAGGAGGACTGCCCCCCCTTACAGGATTTATGCCAAAATGACTGATTCTGCAAGAGCTTACAACACAAAACCTCCCACTCACCGCAACAATTGCAGCCCTCAGCGCCCTCTTAAGCCTCTACTTCTACCTACGCCTCTGCTACTCTATAACCTTAACAATTTCACCAAGCACAAACAATGCTTCAACCCCCTGACGTCTCCAAACCACACAAAACACCATTCCCCTAGCCCTCTTCACAACCTCAACCCTCCTTCTCCTCCCCCTAACCCCCCTGGCACAAGCACTAATCAACTAGAGATTTAGGATAATACTAGACCAAAAGCCTTCAAAGCTTTAAGTGGGAGTGAAAATCTCCTAATCTCTGTATAAGGCTTGCGGGACTCTATCCCACAGCTTCTGAATGCAACCCAGACACTTTAATTAAGCTAAAGCCTTCCTAGATGAGAAGGCCTCGATCCTACAAATTCCTAGTTAACAGCTAGACGCTCAAGCCAGCGAGCATTCATCTACTTTCCCCGCCTGTTCATAGAATAAAGGCGGGGAAAGCCCCGGGGGGTATTAACCTCCATCTCTGGATTTGCAATCCAACGTGTAATACACCACAAAGCTTTAATGATAGGAAAAGGACTTAAACCTTTCTGCATGGAGCTACAATCCACCGCCTAACCCTCGGCCATCCTACCTGTGACAATCACGCGCTGATTCTTCTCAACCAACCATAAAGACATTGGCACCCTTTACTTAGTATTTGGTGCCTGAGCCGGAATAGTCGGCACAGCCCTAAGTCTCTTAATCCGAGCAGAGCTGGCCCAACCTGGCGCCCTCCTAGGCGATGACCAAATTTATAACGTTATCGTTACGGCTCACGCCTTCGTAATAATCTTCTTTATAGTAATACCAATTATGATCGGGGGATTCGGGAACTGACTTGTACCTCTTATGATTGGGGCACCAGACATGGCCTTCCCCCGAATAAATAACATAAGCTTCTGACTTCTCCCCCCTTCATTCCTGCTGCTGCTAGCCTCCTCTGGGGTCGAAGCAGGGGCAGGAACAGGATGAACTGTTTACCCCCCTCTTGCAGGAAATCTCGCCCACGCAGGAGCCTCTGTAGATTTAACAATCTTTTCATTACACCTCGCAGGTGCATCCTCTATCCTTGGGGCCATCAATTTCATCACAACTATTATTAATATAAAACCCCCAGCCATTTCACAGTACCAGACACCTTTATTTGTATGGGCCGTCCTAATTACAGCGGTGCTTTTACTACTATCCCTTCCAGTGCTGGCCGCAGGCATTACAATACTCCTAACAGACCGAAACCTAAATACCACATTCTTTGATCCTGCAGGCGGGGGAGACCCAATCCTTTACCAACATCTTTTCTGATTCTTTGGTCATCCAGAAGTCTATATCTTAATTCTACCGGGGTTCGGGATAATCTCCCACATTGTAGCCTACTATGCTGGCAAAAAAGAGCCCTTTGGCTATATGGGGATAGTCTGGGCTATAATAGCCATTGGTCTTCTAGGATTCATTGTATGAGCGCATCATATATTTACAGTAGGGATAGATGTAGACACACGAGCATACTTTACATCCGCAACAATAATTATCGCAATCCCAACAGGAGTCAAAGTATTTAGTTGACTAGCCACCCTGCACGGAGGATCAATTAAATGAGAAACACCAATACTATGAGCTCTTGGATTTATTTTCCTATTTACAGTTGGAGGGCTTACCGGTATTGTATTAGCTAACTCCTCCCTAGACATTGTACTACATGATACTTATTATGTAGTAGCCCATTTCCACTATGTTCTATCAATGGGGGCCGTATTTGCAATCATAGGAGCCTTCGTTCACTGATTTCCCCTTTTTACAGGATATACTATACACAGCACCTGAACAAAGATTCACTTTGGAACTATATTTGTGGGCGTAAATCTCACCTTCTTTCCCCAGCATTTCCTAGGCCTAGCCGGAATACCACGACGGTACTCAGACTACCCAGATGCATACTCACTATGAAATATTGTTTCATCTATTGGCTCCTTAATCTCTCTAGTGGCAGTCGTAATATTCTTATATATTTTATGAGAAGCTTTCACCGCTAAACGAGAAGTCCTCTCCGTTGAATTAACTACCACAAATGCAGAATGACTGCACGGATGCCCTCCCCCTTATCACACATTTGAAGAACCTGCATTCGTACAGGTACAAACAAATTAACGAGAAAGGAAGGAATTGAACCCCCATAAACTAGTTTCAAGCCAGTCACATAACCACTCTGTCACTTTCTTCTATAAGCTACTAGTAAAATAACTATTACCTTGCCTTGTCAAGGCAAAATTGCAGGTTAAACCCCTGCGTATCTTAGCTTAACAGCTTAATGGCACACCCCTCACAACTAGGATTCCAAGACGCGGCCTCCCCTGTAATAGAAGAACTTCTCCACTTCCATGACCATGCCTTAATAATCGTTTTCTTAATTAGTACACTAGTTCTATATATTATTGTTGTAATAGTCACCACTAAGCTCACCAACAAATACATTCTAGACTCCCAAGAAATTGAAGTCGTGTGAACAATTTTACCAGCAGTAATTCTTATTATAATTGCCCTCCCCTCCCTACGAATTTTATATCTAATAGACGAAGTTAATGACCCCCATCTTACTGTAAAAGCTATAGGGCACCAATGATACTGAAGCTACGAGTATACAGACTATGAAAACCTAGCCTTTGACTCCTACATGATTCCAACACAAGACTTGGCCCCTGGACAATTCCGACTCTTAGAGACAGACCACCGAATAGTAGTCCCAATAGAGTCCCCCATCCGAGTCCTGGTATCGGCAGAAGATGTATTACACTCATGAGCAGTTCCAGCCCTAGGCATTAAAATAGACGCTGTCCCAGGCCGACTAAACCAAACATCCTTCATTACCTCCCGCCCCGGCGTATTCTACGGACAATGTTCTGAGATTTGTGGGGCCAATCACAGCTTCATGCCAATTGTTGTAGAAGCCGTCCCGCTAGAACACTTTGAGAACTGATCCTCTCTCATACTTGAAGACGCCTCACTGAGAAGCTAAACAGGGATTAGCATTAGCCTTTTAAGCTAAAGATTGGTGGCCCCCAACCACCCCCAGTGATATGCCACAATTAAACCCCGCCCCATGATTTGCAATTCTTGTATTCTCGTGACTAATCTTCCTAACAGTAATTCCCAATAAAGTTTTAAAACACACCTTTACAAATGAAGTTACAGCCCTCAATGCTGAAGAACTTAAATCAGACACCTGAAACTGACCATGGCACTAAACCTATTTGACCAATTCATAAGCCCCACACATCTAGGCATCCCTTTAATTGCTATTGCACTCACCCTCCCTTGGATCCTTGTACCCTCCCCAACCAACCGCTACCAAAACAACCGATTAGTCTCACTCCAAAACTGATTTATCAAAACCTTTACACACCAATTATTAATACCTTTAAATCAAGGGGGACACAAATGAGCAATAATTTTAGCCTCCTTAATAATTTTTATCCTCACACTAAATATGCTAGGCCTCCTACCATATACCTTTACACCTACAACGCAACTATCATTAAATATAGGCTTGGCCGTCCCATTGTGACTAGCCACAGTTATTATTGGCCTACGAACTCAACCAACAGTGGCCCTGGGCCATCTCCTACCAGAGGGCACTCCCGTCCTACTAATTCCCGTACTAATTATTATCGAAACCATTAGCCTATTTATTCGTCCCCTTGCCCTAGGAGTACGACTCACCGCTAACCTAACAGCTGGGCACCTGCTTATCCAATTAATCTCAACTGCAACCATCACTTTAATGCCCATAATAACAACAGTGGCTGCACTCACTGCCATGCTTCTAGTACTGCTGACCCTACTAGAAGTGGCAGTAGCCATTATTCAAGCTTATGTCTTCGTACTTCTATTAAGCCTCTATCTACAAGAAAACGTCTAATGACCCACCAAGCACATGCATATCACATGGTTGACCCAAGCCCATGGCCCCTAACCGGCGCAGTAGCTGCTCTCCTAATAACATCAGGTCTAGCAATCTGATTTCACTTCCACTCAACAATTCTCCTAACCCTAGGCCTAATTCTACTCTTACTCACAATATATCAATGATGACGAGATATTGTACGAGAAGGCACCTTCCAAGGCCATCATACTCCCCCCGTCCAAAAAGGCCTACGGTACGGAATAATCCTTTTTATTACATCAGAAGTCTTATTCTTCCTAGGCTTTTTCTGAGCCTTCTACCACTCCAGCCTCGCCCCAACTCCTGAGCTTGGGGGCTACTGACCCCCAGCAGGTATTACAGCCCTAGACCCCTTTGAAGTCCCACTCCTAAACACTGCAGTACTTCTGGCCTCCGGCGTAACAGTAACCTGAGCACACCATAGCCTAATAGAAGGGGAGCGCAAACAAGCAATCCAATCCCTCACCTTAACAATCCTACTAGGCTTCTACTTTACCGCACTTCAAGCCATAGAATACTATGAAGCCCCCTTCACCATTGCTGACGGAGTCTATGGCTCAACCTTCTTCGTAGCAACAGGGTTCCACGGACTTCATGTAATTATTGGCTCCACCTTCCTCGCAACCTGCTTACTTCGACAAATTCAGTACCACTTTACATCAGAACACCACTTCGGATTTGAGGCAGCGGCCTGATACTGACACTTCGTAGACGTCGTATGATTGTTCTTATATGTCTCCATTTACTGATGAGGCTCATATCTTTCTAGTATCCAAAGTTAGTACGAGTGACTTCCAATCACCTAGTCTTGGTTAAACCCCAAGGAAAGATAATGAACTTAGTTATAACCATTATACTAATTACTACCGCCCTATCCACAATTTTAGCCCTAGTATCCTTCTGACTGCCCCAAATAAGCCCAGACGCAGAAAAACTCTCTCCTTACGAGTGCGGATTTGACCCCCTCGGATCAGCGCGCCTCCCCTTCTCCCTTCGCTTTTTTCTAATCGCTATCCTTTTCCTACTATTTGATCTAGAAATTGCACTACTGCTCCCCCTGCCCTGGGGCAATCAACTGCCAGACCCAACCTATACCCTCCTGTGTGCCGCAGCCGTCCTAATCCTACTTACATTAGGCTTAATTTATGAGTGGACGCAAGGAGGCCTAGAATGAGCTGAATAGAGGATTAGTCCAAATATAAGACCTCTGATTTCGACTCAGAAGACCGCGGTTCAAATCCACGATCCCCTTATGACACCCGTATATTTCAGCTTTACATCAGCATTTACTCTGGGGCTCTTAGGCCTAGCCTTTCATCGCACCCATCTCCTGTCTGCCCTTCTCTGTCTGGAAGGAATAATATTATCCCTGTTCCTCGCATTAGCCCTATGAATGTTACAATTGGAGTCCACTGCTTTCTCCGCAGCCCCCATCCTCTTACTAGCTTTTTCAGCATGTGAGGCCAGCGCAGGCCTAGCCTTACTAGTTGCCACAGCTCGAACCCACGGAACTGACCGCCTGCAAGCCCTAAGCCTCCTACAATGCTAAAAATTTTATTACCAACAATTATACTATTACCCACAATCTGACTCTCCCCCCCAAAATGACTATGAACCATTTCAACGCTCCAAAGCCTCCTTATCGCCCTGTTTAGCCTTACCTGAATTAAGTACTGCTCAGAAGCAGGCTGAACATCTTCCAACCTATATATAGGCACAGACCCTCTCTCCTCCCCCCTCCTAATCCTAACTTGTTGACTCTTGCCCCTTATAATCTTAGCAAGCCAAAACCACATCAAAACCGAGCCAATCAGCCGCCAACGAAACTATATTACTCTCCTAACCTCTCTACAAATTTTCCTAATTATAGCATTTGGGGCCACCGAAATCATCATATTTTATGTTATATTTGAAGCAACCCTCATTCCAACCTTAATTATTATTACTCGTTGAGGCAATCAGGCCGAACGCCTAAGCGCAGGCACATACTTCCTCTTCTACACATTAGCAGGATCCCTTCCATTATTAGTTGCCCTACTATTACTACATCAAAGTACAAATACACTATCAATACTAATTATTCAATACTCACACCCCTTAATCCTTAACTCATGAGGAGATAAAATTTGATGGGCGGGGTGCCTAACCGCCTTCCTAGTAAAAATGCCCCTCTATGGAGTCCATTTATGACTACCAAAAGCCCATGTAGAAGCCCCAGTAGCCGGCTCTATAGTCCTAGCTGCAATTCTACTAAAACTAGGAGGCTACGGTATAATACGCATAATAGTAATTTTAGACCCCCTATCAAAAACCCTCGTGTACCCAATTATTGCCCTAGCCCTATGAGGAGTTATTATAACAGGATCCATCTGTTTACGACAAACAGACCTAAAATCATTAATCGCTTACTCCTCTGTAAGTCATATAGGCCTGGTTGCAGGAGGAATCCTAATCCAAACCCCATGAGGATTTACCGGGGCCTTAGTACTAATAATTGCCCACGGCTTAGTATCCTCCGCCCTCTTCTGCTTAGCCAACACAACCTACGAACGTACCCACAGCCGAACAATGCTCCTAGCCCGAGGATTACAAGCCATCTTTCCCCTAACAGCCACTTGATGGTTTATCTCCAACCTCGCAAATCTGGCCCTCCCCCCACTACCAAATCTCATAGGAGAACTAGTTATTATTACAGCAATATTTAACTGGTCCCCCTTAACTCTGGTATTGACCGGGATGGGGACTCTAATTACCGCAGCTTACTCCCTCTACCTCTTCCTAATAACCCAACGGGGCCCCCTCCCCCAACACATTATTAACCTGCCGCCCTTCCACACGCGAGAACATTTACTAATAGCCCTACACCTTCTCCCAGTTCTTCTCCTTATTTTAAAGCCCGAGATTATATGAGGCTGATGATACTGTAGATATAGTTTAACTCAAAACATTAGATTGTGGTTCTAAAAATAGAGGTTAAATTCCCCTTATCCACCGAAAGAGGCCGAAGGCAATAAGGACTGCTAATCCCTATTTCCATGGTTAAACTCCGTGGCTCATTCAAAGCTCCTAAAGGATAATAGTCCATCCGTTGGTCTTAGGAACCAAAAACTCTTGGTGCAACTCCAAGTAGCAGCTATGGCAAACATTATTATAACTACCACCCTCCTTTTAACCCTAATAATCCTAATTTTACCCTTAATATTAACATTACACCCTAAACCACTAAACCAAAACTGAGCCATAAAACACGCAAAAACCGCCGTAAGCCTAGCATTCTTTACCAGCACAGTTCCACTAATTATTTTTCTAGATCAAGGGACAGAAAACATCATTACCACCTGAACCTGAATAAACATCATAAGCTTTGACATCAACATTAGCCTTAAGTTTGACCACTATTCCCTAATCTTTACCCCCATCGCTCTATACGTAACATGGTCAATTCTAGAATTTGCATCATGATACATACACTCAGACCCAAACTTGAATCGGTTCTTTAAATACCTGCTACTATTTCTAGTAGCTATAATCATCCTAGTTACCGCCAACAACCTCTTTCAACTATTCATCGGCTGAGAAGGGGTAGGCATTATATCCTTTCTATTGATTGGGTGATGGCACGGCCGAGCAGATGCCAACACAGCAGCCCTACAAGCAGTGCTTTACAACCGTGTAGGAGACATCGGCCTAATTCTTGCTATAGCCTGAATCGCAATAAACCTTAATTCATGAGAAATACCCCAAATCTTTATGCTAGCTAAAGATCTAGATATAACCCTCCCACTAATGGGCTTGATCTTAGCCGCCACAGGAAAATCAGCCCAATTTGGCCTGCACCCCTGACTACCCTCAGCAATAGAAGGCCCAACCCCGGTATCGGCCCTACTCCATTCAAGCACAATAGTGGTCGCAGGAATCTTCCTACTAATTCGACTCCACCCCTTAATAGAAAATAACCAGCTAGCCCTGACTACTTGCCTGTGCCTAGGGGCCCTAACAACCCTATTTACTGCAGCCTGTGCCCTGACTCAAAACGACATCAAAAAAATTGTAGCATTCTCAACATCAAGCCAGCTAGGCTTAATAATAGTTACTATTGGGCTAAACCAACCACAACTAGCCTTCCTGCACATCTGTACCCACGCCTTCTTTAAGGCAATACTATTTTTATGCTCCGGCTCAATTATTCATAGCCTTAACGATGAACAAGACATTCGAAAAATAGGAGGCCTCCACAAACTAATGCCCTTTACTTCCTCCTGTTTAATAATTGGAAGTCTTGCACTAACAGGCACCCCCTTCCTTACAGGCTTCTTCTCAAAAGACGCAATCATTGAAGCACTCAATACCTCCCATTTAAACGCCTGAGCCCTTGCCCTAACACTACTTGCTACCTCTTTTACCGCAGTATATAGCCTACGAATCGTTTTTTTCGTAACAATAGGCACCCCTCGATTTTCCACACTATCCCCAATTAATGAAAACCACCCCCAAGTAATAGCCTCTATCCAACGATTGGCCTGAGGAAGCATCATCGCAGGCCTCATTATTACCTCAAACTTCCTACCATCCAAAACCCCTGTCATAACAATACCCCTAACCCTTAAATTAGCTGCATTAATAGTAACAATTACAGGACTCATTATTGCCCTTACCCTCGCCACAGCTACAACTAAACAAATTAAAATTATGCCTACCCTTATCCCCCACAACTTCTCAAATATATTAGGCTTTTTCCCAGCAATTATCCATCGCTCAGCCCCAAAGTTTACCCTTACCCTAGGAAAACAAGCTACCAAGCTAGACCGACAATGAATAGAAATAGGACCAAAGGGGCTCCTCCCCCTCCACGCCTCTCTGTCCTCAATATTTGACAATATTGACACTAATATTATTAAAGTCTATTTAACCTTTTATTTGATCTCAACAGCCCTAGCTATTATACTTCTAACCATCCTTTAAACCGCCCGTAGTGCCCCACGACTTAACCCCCGAGTCAACTCTAAAACCACGAAAAGACACAACAATAAGACTCAAGCACACGCCACCAACATTCCGCCCCCAACAGAATACATTAAAGAAACCCCCCCAACGTCCCCCCGCACAACAAAAAGCTCTTTGAACTCATCCACAACAACTCAACTATCCCCATACTCCCCCCAAAGCCGCCACATAGCAGCCCCAACCCCCAACAAATATATTACCACGTAAGTCTTAACAGACCCTGCCCCCCACGTCTCAGGAAAAGGCTCAGCAGCTAAAGCCGCAGAATACGCAAATACAACTAATATTCCACCCAAATAAATTAAAAACAGCATCAAACCAACTAATGACCCCCCATGCCCTACCAAAATTCCGCAGCCAACCCCTGCAGCCATAGCTAGCCCCAAAGCAGCAAAATAGGGCGCCGGATTAGAAGCAACCCCCACCAAACCAACCACTAAACACAACAATAATAAATTAAGAAAATATATCATAATTCCCGCCAGGACTCTAACCAGGACTAATGACTTGAAAAACCACCGTTGTAATTCAACTACGAGAACCATGGTAACCCGAAAAACCCACCCTCTATTTAAAATTATTAACAACGCACTAATTGATTTACCCGCCCCCTCTAATATTTCTGCATGATGAAACTTTGGCTCCCTACTCCTATTATGCCTCATAATACAAATTCTAACGGGGCTATTCTTAGCTATACACTATACCTCAGACATCTCAACTGCTTTCTCATCCGTAGCCCACATCTGCCGAGACGTAAATTATGGCTGGCTCATTCGTAACATTCATGCTAACGGCGCTTCCTTCTTTTTCATTTGCATCTACCTCCATATTGGACGAGGACTTTACTATGGGTCCTACCTCTACAAAGAAACCTGAAACATTGGTGTTGTCTTACTACTACTAGTTATAATGACAGCCTTCGTAGGGTACGTATTACCCTGAGGACAAATATCCTTCTGGGGGGCCACAGTAATTACAAATTTATTATCCGCCGTGCCGTACATAGGAGACGCTCTAGTACAATGAATTTGAGGGGGCTTTTCTGTAGACAACGCAACCCTCACCCGATTCTTTGCATTCCACTTCCTCCTACCATTCGCCATTGTGGCCGCCACACTACTACATGCCCTCTTTTTACACGAAACCGGCTCAAACAATCCAGTAGGCTTAAACTCAGATACAGACAAAATTTCCTTCCACCCCTACTTCTCATACAAAGACCTTCTAGGCTTCCTCATTTTACTTACAGCCCTTACAACCTTAGCATTATTTTCCCCCAACCTCTTAGGAGACCCCGAAAACTTTACACCAGCCAACCCCCTTGTAACCCCTCCCCACATCAAACCAGAGTGATACTTTTTATTTGCATATGCCATTCTACGCTCAATCCCCAATAAACTAGGAGGAGTCTTAGCACTCTTATTATCAATTCTAGTCCTAATAGTTGTTCCCCTACTACACACCTCAAAACAACAAGGACTTACTTTCCGTCCGCTAGCCCAACTCCTGTTCTGAGCCCTAGTTGCAGATGTCATGATCCTGACCTGAATCGGAGGAATGCCAGTCGAACACCCCTTCGTCATCATCGGACAAATTGCTTCCATCCTATACTTCTCCTTATTTCTAATTCTTAACCCCCTAGCAGGCCTACTAGAAAACAAATATATAAGCTTTAACTGCCCTAGTAGCTTAGCTCAAAGCGCCGGTCTTGTAATCCGGAGATCGAAGGTTAAAATCCTTCCTAGCGCCAGAAAAGAGAGATTTTAACTCCCACTACTAACTCCCAAAGCTAGAATTCTAAATTAAACTATTTTCTGAAACCATAAAAGTTCAGACATGCATAAATATGCTATGGTATAGTACATATTATGCATAATCTGGCACTATGATATAGTACATACTATGTATAATATTACATCATGGTATAATACATTAATTGAAAATCCCCTAGGAAAGCATTAAAACATATTTGTTTATCCCATAAAACAAAGCAATACGCAAAACATTTTACACGACTTCCCTATAACTTCAATAAACCATATAAACCAGAGGATCAATCTTGTGTAACTATACATAACCGATTGTTTAATGCCCTAGACTTGCCTGACAAATGTTTAGTAGTGAGAGACCATCAACCTCTTTATACCTTAAGGTACAATATTCTTGATGGGTCAGGGGCAAAACTTGTGGGGGTTGTACAACTTGCACTATTACTGGCATCTGGTTCCTATTTCAGGTCCATAACTGATTTACCCCACCCACTTTACACTATACCTGGCATAAGTTAATGGTGGGACAACGAATTAGCAAGCACCCCCCATGCCAAGGCGTTCATTTAAAGGCATGGGGATTTTTTTTTTTTCGTCACTTTCACCTGGCAATTTCATGCCCCCTACCACAATTTTTGGAAAGAGTCCATATATAACGTGCTTTAAGAAATATATGTGCGTGTTTTAATGACATAACTGGGCCGCGCATTACTTTATTTCTAGTGCATAAAGTTATTCCTTACTCCACATACCCCTATGATATTGCCCCCCCTCTCCCCTCCCGTCACGCGCGCGGCAAACCCCCCTACCCCCCACGCCCAGCGAGTCCTAATTAATCCTGCCAAACCCCGAAAACAGGTAAGGCTCGATTGCGTGATCAACGAGTATTTGTGTGTGTTAATATATAGTGTTATAAATTTTAATTATATTGTATAGCTA